GAATTTTTTTTTAGAAAAAAAAATTCGTTATGTTATCTAGTAAAAGTCCCACTAGGAGATATTCTTTGATTACAAAAATTGTAATAATCATGTAATAATCAATATTTTTCAGTCGCACGTTTTTGTATTAGATCTTTAGATCTAAAAGATTCTTTCTTGACCTAACTACAAGTCTGGAACTTTACTTTATAATATATAAATAGAGAAATAATAATAAATAGAGAAATAAAAAATGGATAAATAAGAATAGAATTGAAATTAATAGTCTTAGAATCGAGTGGGAATCCAAAAAGAGTTTATCTTTTCGAATAATCTGCTTGTGCAATACTTTTTCTCATTCAAGATATTATCTAGGTGGGCACATTTTTTCATCTAATGAGTAAAAAAAGAGTGTTAGCTTAATAAAAACCCCTTTCTAATTTGTTTACTCATGAATTGACCAATGAATCTCTTGAATCGAAATCGCGGGATAAGCATGAGTAGATGTAACAGATCATGAATCAATTTATTATTCTATGATTTATTATTCTATGTTAGTGTTAATGATTGATGACTCAAAAAACTTCAATCAAAAAGGTAAATTTAGGTAAATGCTTTCTATCCATATGCCATATGTATAAAAAAATATTTGATTTTATTTAGTTTAGTTATGCTTACTATAACAGGTTATTTCGGGTTTTTACTAGCAGCTTTAACTATAACTTCAGGCCTTTTTATTGGGCTGAGCAAGATACGACTTATTTGAAATTAATTGACTGAAGAATTCAAAAAGAAACTCTTTCTGTAGGATTCTATGTATTATATAGTTTCTTAACATATCAATTGCCGATTAGTAGTCGTTGAGATTCACGGGAAATTCCTATTAATATTTAGAGATAGATATTACCCCTTTTTTACCTTTCCTTTCAAATAAAAAAAAATGATTGAAGTTTTTCTTTTTGGAATTGTCTTGGGTTTAATTCCTATTACTTTAGCTGGATTATTCGTAACGGCATTTTTACAATACAAACGCGGTGATCAGTTGGACTTTTGATTAATTACTATCTCTTGTCTCATGACCCACCCATTTTCTTTAATTCACAGGATATCAAATTGAGATAGCTGCGTACGTTAGTAAAATTTTTTGAGCGTAATTAATTAATTTAACCTAACAAAAACGGAATCACGCTCTGTAGGACTTGAACCTACGACATTGGGTTTTGGAGACCCACGTTCTACCGAACTGAACTAAGAGCGCTTTTTTAATAAGATTTCGTTTTTTTAACCCTAATACATCTTACATACATAATCTTTCATTTATAGTATGAAAAAATGAAAGATTATGTATGTCCACTTTAATCTTAATCGGTCTCAATTGATCCCTTGTTACTGTTCAGAGGAGAAGTCATAGGTAGGGATGACAGGATTTGAACCTGTGACATTTTGTACCCAAAACAAACGCGCTACCAAGCTGCGCTACATCCCTTTCAATTGGTCTACAGTGTCATTGTAGAGAATTCCGGCCTTGTTTTCCAGATCCTTTTTTTCATTAATATATTCATTTATCTTACCCTTTCCGCTTTTTGGTCTCAGATGATATACCACATATAATAAACAAAGAAACTTCATTTTTTTTTTTTTCAAATGCTCAACAAAGGGGCTTTTTGTTACGAAAGGGCAAATTTTTTATACGGAATTTTTATCCATTAGGGATTCCGTGTACAAATACAAGTCGCCCTTAATCCTTAACTGCAACTAGCTATGTTTCTGATCATATATGTATTAGCCTTATGTAATGTATTACAATAAAGAAGGAGGATTTTTAATGCGAGATCTAAAAACATATTTATCTGTAGCACCGGTACTAAGTACTATATGGTTCGGCTCTTTAGCAGGTCTATTGATAGAGATCAATCGTTTCTTCCCAGATGCGCTGACATTTCCTTTTTTTTCATTCTAGTTATTGACGTGGTAGGGTTTTAATAAGATTAGGGATACAATTCCATATCCGAAATTACATCTCACCCCCGTTTTTCTCTTTTTTCCTTTTTTGAATTCCAAGAAAGGATGAAAGAGAAAGAATAAAAGTCGATTCAATCGAAACTAAAACAGGTTTACAGTTTTAATCAAATTAAATTAATAGAGTGAAAAAAGAAAAGAAAATGTCAGTCTAGGGCAAGTGTATCATACAAGGTCCTTAATAAAATCTACTACAATTAGATTAGAAATATAGTTAATTGTATTACTTATTAATTACTATCTATTGATTGCAACGAAATCTTTTCTAATTTAGTTTCGTTCTTTTTTTTTTCTTTAGATAAAAATATAGAAGAGTTGACTGAATCAAAAACCCAAAGGAGTTTCATGGCCAAGAGTAAAGATATACGAGTAACTATTATTTTGGAATGTATCAGTTGTGTTCGAAACAGTGTTAATAAAGACTCAAGGGGTATTTCCAGATATATTACACAAAAGAATCGACACAATACGCCTAGTAGATTGGAATTGATAAAATTCTGCCCCTGTTGTTCCAAACATACGACTCATGGGGAGATAAAAAAATAAAAGGAAGAGTCAAAATGACATATTATAATAATAATATATTATAATATCTAAATATAGATTCGAATCGAAATAAACCCATCTATAAACAACCCCAATCCTATTTTTGAATTAGAATTTATTTTAAATCCGACCGAAATAGGATTTCTGGAAAAGGAATAAACAAACCATGGATAAATCCAAACGACCCTTTCTTAAATCGAAGCGATCTTTTCGTAGACGTTTGCCCCCGATCCAATCGGGGGATCGAATTGATTATAGAAACATGAGTTTAATTAGTCGATTTATTAGTGAACAAGGAAAAATATTGTCAAGACGCGTAAATAAATTGACCTTGAAACAACAACGATTAATTACTACTGCTATAAAACAAGCTCGTATTTTATCTTTGTTACCTTTTCTTAATAACGAGAAACAGTTTGAAAGAACTGAGTCGACTGCTCAAACAATAGGCCTTAGAACTAGAAATAACTAGGTTTAGCTTACTTTTTTTTAATCGAATCAAAATTGCAATTCGAACTGAACTTAGGTTGGTGTTGTGTTCGAAAAATAGGATAATCTAGATTTGATTCGTGTGTCATAATAAAAAAAGCCGCGGGGCCGAATAAATCATTTTTTATTAAACTCTTTTGTTCATTTTGACAACTTTATCTTAATTTTATCCTATTTTATACTCTACCTTCCCGGAGTTGATTCTCCGGGGAATTCCATTCAAATTACTCCAATGGATCCAATATTTCATTTGAAATCATATAAAGACAATTCCTATTTAATATAGCTATTTGTGCAAGTATTTTACGATTTAAAAGCAATTGACTTTTGTACAGATCATTTATTAGTCTACTATAACTATAAGATACTCCTTTAGTGCGAATTACTGCATTTATCCGAGTAATCCACAAACGACGAAAATTTCTCTTTTTCTTATCTCGATCGCGATGAGCCGAAATTAAAGCTCGTATTTTCTGTTGAGTAATAGTTCGAGTAAGTCTTGAATGAGCCCCCCGAAAACTTGATGCAACTAAACGAATTTTGTTTCTACGTCTCCGAGCTATATATCCTCGTCTAATTCTAGTCATTGAATAAATGAAACTTTGAGGAATAACTAATTGAGTTTCTGTCTGTCAGTTATTCCTTTTCCCCTTACTTATTTTTTTATAACAAAACGGATTCTTCGGATATATAAAATAAAAATTCCAATGACTTTTGCTACTATAACCTTCCCAACCACAATTTTTTCTTTTTTTCGAGGTGAACAAAAATAAGAAATTGCTTGATATCTAGTATCAATAACATAGTCAAATAGATCTATATAGAATAAATAATAGAGTGGTTCCATCGTTTCTATGGTTACTTCTTAAACGGTGAGGTCCTCTCTATACACCGGAGCCTTTTCCTTCATTTAATGAATCTTATTTTTTGGTAACTTGTACAGTTCACACCGTTATGCGGCTCTACCCATGAATTATCCAGTAATAGGTCTTTTACAATGAGATCCACCTATACAGTAACGGTATTTAATTCTGAAGGTTAGCTGGGTAGCTGATCCTGTTAGGCCGTTCTTGGAAGTCTAAAATTTCTTCTGCTAAATAGGATTTCCCCCGCTTAATGAATAACCCTTTTTTTTGTTATCAATGGGGAATTGCTTCTCAGCTTATTGGATTTGCACCAACGGAAACCATAAATTTCATACACAATAAATAGGGGGATAGAATATATTTTAGCCAGTGAACGGAAAAATTTCATTTGCGTTTTTATTCTATTTAGTTATTGGTACTGATCAGTCAGACGGATTACTACTGGTTGTTATTGGTTCCGTTCTTTTGTTCCAGCCCCTGATCTGAACGAGTCGCACATACACCCTAGTACATGTTCCCCGGCGCTGAGGACATCCCCTAAGAGCGGGGGATTTTGTGACATTTCGTATTGGCTGTCTTGTGTTTCTAATAAGTTGTTTAATAGTTGGCATGCTGAATCGTATACAGACTGAGCTGGTTTAGATCGCTCTTAACCGGATGCTTATGAAGTTTTTCGATTTAATAGACTATTAAAGAATTGGGTAAGACGATAAGTAAAATATTAATCAAATCGTGGTTGCGAAATCCTTGATAGTTTCATTAAACTGCTACAAGATCCACAATTCCGTGAGCTTGGGCTTCTGTTGCTGACATAAAAACATCCCGTTCCATGTCTTCGGATACAACCCAAAAAGATTTACCTGTTCTTTGGACATAAACCATTGTGATAGTTTCGCGCAGGTTCAGTAGTTCTTCCGCTTCCAGGACAAATTCTCCTGTTTGGGACTCATAAAAAGAACTCGCAGGTTGATGGATCATTACCCTGATGATATAATATACAAAAGGGTTTTGCAGAATGGAGTAAAGAGAAAGAGACTAACAAGAAAAAATAGAACCGTACAGGCATTTTTTACATATTGCATACGGCTCGCGAATGGAATTTCCTATCAAAGATAAAATAGGATTTCTCATACCCAGATCGAAAATAGGTCCAATTACCACCCTTCTTTATTGGAGGAGTTCAAAATACTATGATGGTTCCGTTGCTTTATATATTTATTCCGTCTGTGATTCAGCAATCCCAAAGTTTCTTTTTGATGCGCTCAAATAACATACGGAAAACTGTTTCATAACATAAATTTATGCAGAGCTTTTCGGTGTGAAAAAGGTTTGTGACACTGAGATTCCGATAGATCAAAATAAATCAAATCGGAAATACTGAGTATTTCAGACTGCTCTTTCGATACATAATTTAATGGTTTGAGAAAAAATTATCATATCGAATTGGAAGTGCCATGCTATTATTACTCAAGATTCTTAATTTCATATGGCGAAGGCATAGACTTCTTTTTTATCTCAAATAAAAAACTCATTGGCGCCAAGCGTGAGGGAATGCTAGACGTTTGGTAATTTCTCCCCCGACCAGGACAAAAGATCCCATTGAAGCGGCTAATCCCATGCATATTGTATGTACATCTGGTGGCACAAATTGCATGGTATCATAAACGGCGATTCCGGGTATTACCCATCCACCGGGGGAGTTTATAAATACATAAAGCTCTCTGTTACGATCTTCTATAGTGAGATATACCATAAGACCAATAAGTTGATTGGAGAGTTCGTTATCAACCTCTTGGCCTAAAAAAAGTAATCTTTCTCGATAAAGTCGGTTGATTAGGATAAAACTGTATCCCTTAGGAACCGTACATGCACCTTTTAATGCATACGGGTCAAAAGAATTATGCAAAAAAGACTCAATGTATGGATTTCGGTTCCTGCTCTTTTTTAAAAAGCAAAATCGTTCTAACGTAACGAAGGAGCTTTTTCTTCGAGTGTTTGTTGTAAGAAAGAAAAGTTTGTAACCCTTTCACTAGAATTTCCCTCTAATATATAAAAATAGAAAAATTCATGAACCTTGTTGAATTAACTCCTCAATTGATGTATTCTTTCATCGAGATCCGCCCGCAATCACGATGATATTTTCTTGTTCCTGAATGGGCCTCTTGAATTCTTTTAGGTTTATGCCTCTACTCCAGGTAAAGATAGTTCCGATTGTGATTTGCACATATAGGACAAATGGACCTACTACCATTTCTTTTTACTACAAATTTTTGTTGAATCAATTTCATGTCTTCGGCCAAATTTTCGACACATTCAGCCATTTTCCTTAATTGATTAACAGGGATTATTCGTATTTTTTCGTATAGGAAAAAAGAGAATTTCTAATGAGGTATCAATCAATAACCTAGTCAAATAGAAAAACTAGTAATACAAAATTTAGAATTCGAAATAGACACAGCAATCGTTGATATATTACTAAGGTACTTTTTTATAAACGGAGCCTGGATAATTTGATTGGTCCAACCAAGTCAACCATAAATTATTCTAATTGATAATATTAATTTGGATTCCCCTAAAATAGATCGAATTTCACTTCACGCTCCAATTTTTTGATAATCTTTCTTGGGCGAATCAGAAGATATCTCGATCGGGGGAGAGAACGGGGAAATCCCGTATGACCCAATATATCTGACAAGTCACACTATATGTCAACCCAAGATGCATCTTCCTCTCCAGGACTTCGAAAAGGTACTTTTGGAACACCAATAGGCATTAAATGAAAAAAATAAAGTAATCTATTTTACTTTGATGTGAAAACGTAATAGTGGGGGTAGTTTATTGTCTTCATAATAGTGGTCTTTATTTAGTTTACCATATCAAATTTGATCTATAGATTGGAGAAGCTCTTTGATAAAGGAAGTCAGAATGACTCAAGACAAATTCTTATAAATATACCCGTCGAATGATGAACAAGTAGGGATCCATTTGCTCATACAAAATGGTTCAACCACCCATTGCGTATTGATACTTATCGGGTATAGAATAGATCTGCTTCTCTTTGTTCCTATAAACAGAATTGTTCTATTATTAGCAATAGAATAGAACAAATAGTAATCCTTACTTCACGAGAATTTACTGAAAGGGGGGTCCCTAGCATCATTATTTCCAATGCAATAAAGTTACATAGTATCTATTTTTCTTTCATAAAGGGGTATTTCCATGGGTTTACCTTGGTATCGTGTTCATACCGTCGTATTGAATGATCCTGGTCGGTTGCTTGCTGTCCATATAATGCATACGGCTCTAGTTGCTGGTTGGGCCGGTTCAATGGCGTTATATGAATTAGCAGTTTTTGATCCTTCTGATCCCGTTCTTGATCCAATGTGGAGACAAGGTATGTTTGTTATACCCTTCATGACACGTTTAGGAATAACTAATTCATGGGGCGGTTGGAGTATTACAGGTGGAACTGTAACAAATCCAGGTATTTGGAGTTACGAAGGAGTGGCCGGGGCACATATTCTGTTTTCGGGGTTGTGCTTCTTGGCAGCTATTTGGCATTGGGTATATTGGGATCTAGAAATATTTTCGGATGAACGTACAGGCAAGCCTTCTTTGGATTTGCCCAAGATCTTTGGAATTCATTTATTTCTTTCAGGGGTGGCGTGCTTTGGTTTTGGCGTATTTCATGTAACAGGTTTGTATGGTCCTGGCATATGGGTGTCTGATCCTTATGGATTAACTGGAAAAGTACAATCGGTAAACCCGGCATGGGGCGTGGAAGGTTTTGATCCTTTTGTTCCGGGAGGAATCGCCTCTCATCATATTGCAGCAGGCACTTTGGGCATCTTAGCAGGCCTATTCCATCTGAGTGTCCGTCCGCCCCAACGTCTATACAAAGGATTACGTATGGGTAATATTGAAACTGTCCTTTCCAGTAGTATCGCTGCTGTCTTTTTTGCTGCTTTTGTTGTTGCGGGAACTATGTGGTATGGTTCTGCAACTACCCCAATCGAATTATTTGGTCCTACTCGTTATCAATGGGATCAGGGATACTTCCAGCAAGAAATATATCGAAGAGTCAGTGCTGGCCTAGCCGAAAATAAAAGTTTAACAGAAGCTTGGTCAAAAATTCCGGAAAAATTAGCGTTTTATGATTACATCGGCAATAATCCGGCAAAAGGAGGATTATTCAGAGCAGGATCCATGGACAGTGGGGATGGAATAGCTGTTGGATGGTTAGGACACCCCGTCTTTAGAGATAAAGAAGGACGTGAACTTTTTGTCCGTCGTATGCCTACCTTTTTTGAAACATTTCCCGTTGTTTTGGTAGATGGAGACGGAATTGTTAGAGCTGACGTTCCTTTTAGAAGGGCAGAATCTAAGTATAGTGTTGAACAAGTAGGTGTAACTGTTGAGTTCTATGGTGGTGAACTTAACGGAGTCAGTTACAGCGATCCCGCTACTGTGAAAAAATATGCGAGACGCGCTCAATTGGGTGAAATTTTTGAATTAGATCGTGCTACTTTAAAATCTGATGGTGTTTTTCGTAGCAGTCCACGAGGTTGGTTTACTTTTGGACATGCATCGTTTGCTCTGCTCTTCTTCTTCGGACACATTTGGCATGGTGCTAGAACTCTGTTTAGAGATGTTTTTGCAGGTATTGACCCAGATTTGGATTCGCAAGTAGAATTTGGAGCATTCCAAAAACTAGGAGATCCGACTACAAGAAAACAAGCCGTCTAATACAACATTGTTGGGATATCTTTTGCTTCTTTATTTATTTTACCAAAGGTATTAGAAAAATCCTAATTTGAATCACTACCATTTCTTTGACTCTTGTTTTTTTATCCGGTAGATGGTTCAAAATAAACAGGTATGAAAGTTATAATTGTAAACCACGATCGAACCTATGGAAGCATTGGTTTATACATTCCTCTTAGTCTCGACTCTCGGGATAATTTTTTTCGCTATCTTTTTTAGAGAACCGCCGAAAATTCAAACTAAAAAATGATTTTTGATTCTCTCGATTGAAGTAATGAGCCTCCATAATTTGGGAGGCTCATTACTTCAATTAGTCTCCGTGTTCCTCGAATGGATCTCGTAGTTGTTGAGCGGGTTGCCCAAAAGCGGTATATAAGGCGTACCCAGTAAAACTTACAAGTAAACCAGATACAGAGATGGCGACTAGGGTTGCTGTTTCCATTATTATAGAATTTCAAGATCACAATGAATCTATGATAAGATTGTTTATTTACAACAGAATAGTATACAAAGTCAACAGATCTCAATTACTACAATACGATTTATGGCTACACAAACCGTTGAGGAGAGCTCAAAAGCACGTCCAAAACAAACAGGTCTGGGGGGGTTGTTGAAACCGTTGAATTCGGAATATGGTAAAGTAGCTCCTGGATGGGGAACTACTCCTTTGATGGGTGTCGCAATGGCTCTTTTTGCAATATTCTTATCTATTATTTTGGAGATTTATAATTCTTCCGTTTTACTGGACGGAATTTCAATGAACTAGATCCACAAGAATCTCGGCTTTATCAATATAAAGTGACTAATTTAGGGCTCAGATTTCTACCCCATTATTTTTTGGTAGTTCGACCGCGAAATTTTTTTGTTTCTGTATTTCCGGAATATGAGTGTGTGACTTGTTAGAATTGATCCTAGTGCTAGTACAGAGAACCAATCTGTCATCTTGATAAAGATAGGTTTTTACCTCGTCGGATACTTATTCCACTAGTATTTGAAACACGAAATATATGAAATAACTCATGAAATAGTGGAACTATGATTTATATTGAATAGTTAGACCCCATGACCGGCCGCCAAACCATTTTCAAAGAATAAGAAGCTAGCAAATTCGAAATGAAAATATTTTTCTTTTTTCAACTCCTGTTTATGCTTATTTTAAGCACAAGGACAACAGTTTCTTTGCTTTGGGTTTTGGGTCATTATTATATTATCGATATCGATTCATTAAATAAGTGATGATCCAAGGGTTTTTACTCAGAGAAGCTTTGGGCTAAACTTGAAGTTTTTCTTGAGAATCATAATCATCCGAGGTGTAAGTATGAATCTAAGGTTTTAAT